CAAAGTCAAATAAAACTAAAACAAAACTAAGGGCATTCATTGATAGAGGAGAGGAAAACCTTATGATAATAAAGAACTCAAGTTCCGGTTCCGGCGGAGAAGTCAAAATTTTAGCTCAATATATATGTAGTATGTCTGTTTTCAAAGCACAAAGAGTAATTGATCAGATTCGCGGCCGTTCTTATGAAGAAACACTTATGATACTAGAACTTATGCCCTATCGAGCATCTTATCCAATTTTTAAATTGGTTTATTCTGCAGCAGCAAATGCCAGTCATAATATGGGTTTGAACGAAGCTGATTTATTCATTAGTGAAGCTAAAATTAATAAGAGTACTATTAGAAAAAAATTAAAACCTCGAGCTCGAGGACGTAGTTATCTGATAAAAAAACCCACTTGTCATATAACAATCATATTAAAAGAGAAATCTAAATTTTAGATTTCTCTAAAATTTAGATTCAGATTAAAGATGAAATGAAATATTCAAAAACAACACAATAAAATACAATAACAGTAAATAAAATAAATATATATAGAATGGATTATATGAAAGAAAAAAGAAAATAATAGAAAAATATGGGACAAAAAATAAATCCACTTGGTTTCAGACTTGGTACAACCCAACATCATCATTCTTTTTGGTTCGCACAACCAAAAAATTATTCCGCGGGTCTACAAGAAGATGAAAAAATACGGAATTGTATCAGGAACTATGTACAAAAAAATAGGAAAATATCCTCGGGTTTCGAAGGAATCGCACGTATAGAAATTAAAAAAAGAATCGATTTAATCCAGGTCGTAATTCATATTGGATTCCCAAATTTATTAATAGACGGTCAAACAAGAGGAATCGAAGAATTACAGATGAATGTACAAAAAGAATTTTTTTCCATGAAGCGTAGACTCAACATTGGTATCACACGAGTTGAAAAACCTTATGGACAACCTAATATTCTTGCAGAATATCTAGCTTTACAATTAAAAAATAGAGTTTCATTTCGAAAAGCAATGAAAAAGGCTATTGAATTAACTGAACAAACCGGTACAAAAGGAATTCAAGTGCAAATCGCGGGGCGTATTGACGGAAAAGAAATTGCACGTGTCGAGTGGATCAGAGAAGGCAGGGTTCCCCTACAAACAATTCAGGCTAAAATTGATTATTGTTCCTATACAATTCGAACAATCTATGGAGTATTAGGCATAAAAATTTGGATATTTGTAGACGAGGAATAATAGACCTTTATTTGTCTTGCCATTTTGTCTATTCCATTGATAGAACAAAAATGACAAACTGTTTTACTCTTTTTCCATTACTTTTAACATAAATTAAACAAAAACAAAAATGAACAATTCTAATCTAAGCAATTCTAATTTTATAAGGTTGAATAAAATAAAAATTCGATTGATCATTTGTTATAATTGCTATGCTTAGTGTGTGACTCGTTAATTTTGTCTTTAGAGTTCAAACCGGGATTCAAAAAACTGACCCTACTATAAACTAAATAACTATATAACTCTGTAAAGTAATAAAATAACCAACTTATTGCTTCGTATTGTCGAAATCCCAAGAAACAGTCACTATATGAATAAGATCTATCATATAGTTGCAGCAACTGTAACTAACATTTTTCCATAAAGAAAAAATAAATCCACGGTTTATGTTATGAAGAAAAAAGGGATGTGGATAAATGGAAGGATGATAGAAAGAAAAAACAAAAATATCAATGATCTATGATTCCAATATGTATGGTCTATGAATTAACTCATAAAACAAAGCAATGTGGTAAAGCATCAATACTGAATAATAATAAATAAAGAGCTTCCAGGTTAATAAAAATTGAGTAGATTGACTTGGAAACGGATTTTGTTGGGAGCTCCTTTGCAGAGTTCGGGCCTAATCATTAATGGAGAAGCAATGGGAACGATGGAACCTGTGAATGTATGGGATTCTACTAAAAACGAATCCCCAAATTTCATTGGGTGGGATGGCGGAACGAACCAAAAAAAAAATGGATTTATTCCGCTAGGACACGGATTGACCATGAATTGACCTACAAATAAATGAAACAAGAAAGAGTCAATATTCGCCCGCGAACCCTTTATTTATGGGAATTACATTAGATATAATATTTTGGCGTGAATTAATACCGGTAAAAAAATTAAGGATCGTTATTAACCTGGCTAAATATTTTGTACATGCACTTTCCTATGGAAATATCTATCGCTAAGTAAATGTAACAAATTAAATATACATAATACATAAACACCATTCATTACATTACTTAAATTACATTACTTAATGTATTTTTTTTTAATACATGTGTATCTAATGAATTCTTTCATTCGCGAGGAGCTGGATGAGAAGAAACTCTCACGTCCGGTTCTGCAGTAGGGATGGAATAATTAAAAAACAACCATCAACTATAACCCTCAAAAAACCAGATTTCGTAAACAACATAGAGGAAGAATGAAGGGAATATCTTGTCGGGGCAATCATATTTGTTTCGGTAGATACGCTCTTCAAGCACTTGAACCTGCTTGGATTACAGCTAGACAAATCGAAGCAGGGCGGAGAGCAATGACACGATATGCGCGTCGTGGTGGAAAAATATGGGTACGTATATTTCCCGACAAACCTGTTACGATAAGACCCGCGGAAACACGTATGGGTTCGGGAAAGGGATCCCCCGAATATTGGGTATCCGTTGTTAAACCAGGGCGAATACTTTATGAAATGAGCGGAATATCGGAAACTGTAGCCAGAGCTGCTATTTCAATAGCTGCGTCCAAAATGCCTATACGAACTCAATTTGTTATTTCAAGATAGGGATGTAGAACTAAACGAAACGGTACATTGAGCATAAAAAAACAACGGCAAGTTTTTTTATTTATTTTTATTTCTGGACGGACAATATTTCTATTTCTTTTTTCCTTCATCCTTTACATTGAAATAGCGGATTCAAAAAAAAAATGATATGATTCGACCTCAAACCCTTTTGAATGTAGCGGATAACAGCGGAGCTCGAAAATTGATGTGTATTCGAATCATAGGAGCTGGTAATCGCCGATATGCCCATATTGGCGATGTTATTGTTGCTGTAATTAAAGAGGTAGTGCCCAATATGCCTCTAGAAAGATCAGAAGTCATTAGAGCTGTAATTGTACGTACTTGTAAAGAACTCAAGCGTGACAACGGTATGATAATACGATATGATGACAATGCAGCGGTTGTTATTGATCAACAAGGAAATCCAAAAGGAACTCGGGTTTTTGGTGCGATCGCTCGGGAATTGAGACAATTGAATTTTACTAAAATAGTTTCATTGGCTCCTGAAGTATTATAAATACTAGTAGATGAGACTATGATGTAACAATAAACAAAAGGAGACTTTTGAAGTAGATCAAATTTCAATTTAGTAGATTAGTAGATTGTGCCTCACGCATATACTTTTTTACTTATAAAAAAGAAAACATGTTGATTATATCAAAATTAGGAGGAACCAATAATTATAGCTCGTCATGGGTAAGGACACGATTGCCGATATTATAACTTCTATAAGAAATGCTGACATCAATAAAAAAAGAACGGTTCGAATAGTATCTACTAATATCACCGAAAACATCGTTAAAATACTTCTACGAGAAGGTTTTATTGAAAACGTTCGTAAACATCAGGAAAATAACAAATATTTCTTGGTTTCAACTTTGCGACATAGAAAGACTAGGAAAGGAATATATAGAACAGTTTTAAAACGTATCAGCCGACCCGGTTTACGAATTTATTCCAACTATCAACAAATTCCTAAGATTTTAGGTGGAATGGGAATTGTAATTCTTTCCACTTCTCGAGGTATAATGACAGATCGAGAAGCTCGACTAGAAAAAATTGGAGGAGAAATTTTGTTATATATATGGTAATCCTCCTCTTCTGGTATCCTAATTTTCTCTATAACTTACTTCCTATTTGCGAAATAGAGAGGAAAAGTGAGTTCTATAACTCTTCCTCTATTAGTTGATACTTTAAGGGGGTTACCTGGAATGAAAGAACAAAAATTGATTCATGAAGGGTTAATTACTGAATCACTTCCAAACGGTATGTTCCGGGTCCGCTTAGATAATGAAGATATAATTCTAGGTTATGTTTCAGGGAAGATCCGGCGCAGTTTTATACGTATATTACCAGGAGATAGAGTAAAAATTGAAGTAAGTCGTTATGATTCAACCAGGGGACGTATAATTTATAGACTTCGCAACAAAGAATCAAACGATTAGGTAATTCAAAAAAAAATTCTTTTCATAGGGATACAATTCAATTCGAAATAAAAAAATGCAAGAGATTTATTTTCTTCCAAGGAATGGATTCATAATTCAATTAAGGAATAAGAAATATGAAAATAAGGGCCTCTGTTCGTAAAATTTGTGAAAAATGTCGCCTGATTCGTAGGCGCGGACGAATTATAGTGATTTGTTCCAATCCAAGACATAAACAAAGACAAGGGTAATCCTTCGAAAAAAAAGAACTTTCTAAACAAAAAAGAAAGGATCTGTTTTAACATGAACATGAATTTAACATGAAATGGATATTTCCTTATCTTTTCTTTTTGTATATTTCTGACTCTATGAGATAATAAAATATGACAAAAGCTATATCAAGAATTGGTTCACGTAGGAGTGGGCGCATTAGTTCACGTAAGAATGGACGTAGAATACCAAAAGGAATTATTCATGTTCAAGCAAGTTTCAACAATACCATCATAACTGTTACAGATGTACGAGGTCGTGTGGTTTCTTGGGCCTCCGCGGGTACTTCTGGATTCAAAGGCACGAGAAGAGGAACACCCTATGCTGCTCAAGCGGCGACGGTGAATGCTATTCATACAGTTGTAGACCAGGGTATGCAACGGGCAGAAGTTATGATAAAGGGTCCTGGTCTCGGAAGAGATGCAGCATTACGGGCCATTCGTAGAAGTGGTATACTATTAAGTTTCGTACGTGATGTAACACCTATGCCACATAATGGATGTCGACCCCCTAAAAAAAGACGTGTGTAGAAAAAAGAAAAAAAAAAACAGATTTCAAGAGAAATAAATGATTCAATGATGTGATCAAATAATAATATCAGTATAATATGGTTCGAGCGGAAGCAGCAGGATCTACTCGAACACTACAGTGGAAATGTGTTGAATCAAGAATAGACAGTAAGCGTCTTTATTATGGTCGTTTCATTCTGTCCCCGCTTATGAAAGGGCAAGCCGATACCATAGGTATTGCCATGCGAAGGGCTTTACTTGGAGAAATAGAAGGAACATGTATCACACGTGCAAAATCTGAGAAGGTGCCACATGAATATTTTACAATAGTAGGTATTGAAGAATCGGTACATGAAATTTTACTAAATTTGAAAGAAATTGTATTGAGAAGTAATATATATGGAGTTAGAAACGCATCCATTTGTGCCAGAGGTCCTAGATATGTAACCGCTCAAGATATCATCTTACCGCCTTCCGTGGAAATAGTTGACACAACACAACATATAGCTAACTTGACGGAACCAATTGATTTGTGTATTGAATTACAAATCAAGAGAGATCGTGGATACTGTACGAAACCCACAAATAATTCTCAAGATGGAAGTTATCCTATAGATGCTGTTTCTATGCCTGTTCGAAATGCGAATCATAGTATTCATTGTTATGGGAATGGAAATGAAAAACAAGAGATACTTTTTCTAGAAATATGGACCAATGGAAGTTTAACTCCTAAAGAAGCACTTTATGAGGCTTCTTGTAATTTGATTAATTTATTTATTCCTTTTTTACATGCGGAGAAAGAGAGCCTTAATTTTGAAGAAAATAAAAACCGATTTACTCTACCCCTTTTTACCTTTCAAAATAGATTAACGAATCTAAAGAAAAACAAAAAGGGGATCCCATGGAAATGTATTTTTATTGACCAATCAGAATTACCTTCCAGAACCTATAATTGTCTCAAAAGGTCCAATATACATACATTATCGGACCTTTTGAGTAAGAGTCAAGAAGATCTTATGAAAATTGAATATTTTGGAATAGAAGATCTAAAAGAGATATTGGACACTCTACAGAATCATTTTGAAGGTTATTTACCTAAGAATAAGTTTTCATTTTAAATCTATTGTAATTATTTCATCTTCTGTTTCTAACAGAAATAGAAAAAAATTTGTTTTTCATTTTTGACACGATCCGTATTTTGATGGAATCATCATAAATCTATTAATATTCATCCATTAATATTAATAGATTTAGTATCTAGGGAATAGTAACTTTAAAGTTACTATTCCCTAGATACCCACACACGGGATTTGACTTTACGGTTGAATCAATTTAAAAAAGACCTAAAGTTAGAGATTTATCAATAGGTAATGTTGCTCCAATACCTAACCAAAGAGCTACTACGGTACCGATCAAAAAGACCGTTGTAGCTACGGGGCGACGAAATGGATTTTGGAATTTATTGACATTCTCCAAAAAGGGTACTGTCAATAATCCCGTTGGTACTGAAACCATTAAAAGAACGCCCAATAACTTATTGGGTACTGTGCGGAGTATTTGAAATACAGGAAAGAAGTACCATTCCGGTAATATTTCCAAAGGAGTTGCAAATGGATCTGCCGGTTCACCAATCATTGACGGTTCTAGAACTGCCAAGCCTACATTACATGCAATAGTACCTAAAATTACTACGGGAAAAATATATAAAAGATCATTGGGCCATGCGGGTTCTCCATAATAATTATGCCCCATCCCTTTAGCCAATTTAGCTCTTAATACAGGATCATTCAAGTCAGGTTTCTTTGTTATTGGGATAAGTGAATTCTTATGAATCCAACCTCCAAAAGAACCGGACGTGATAATTTTTCATCATCCGGCTCGAGCAAGAATCAAAGAAATGAAATAGGAAAAAAATAGATCCATATCCAATATATATTTCATACATATCCTCACATATATAAATAATATATGACTTTATTCTATGTAAGAAAAAATTTACTGGATTCTATTTCCAGAGTTACGACTATATCATTGCAAAAAACTCAGTTCTTATAGGTAAATGCTCAGTATCCAAGTAGGCTTGGCTTATAAATTTGATCATGATCAAGTGCTTTTTGGATTGTCTCATCTCTTTTGATTGGTATTTATGCTCACAGCATCTCGATTTAAAAAATACAAATTAAATACAAAGTCTTTCCTTGTTACTAATAAAGTTTAGCCCCTTTGCTCCTCTTTAGATCCCTTGTTTTACTCCGATAGTATATCATAGATCGTGATCGATGCAAAGGAAATGAATGCACTTCTACACTATAAATGGATAAGTAGAACAGAACATTGGATCATGCCGCATCACCAATTTTATTCTAGCCTACGGGGTCTTACGGAGCCCGTTCATGTATAACAACATGATTCAGGTATAATCATAGAAAAGAATCTCCTCAAGCGAACCGGTCTATCCTCTGCTACACAGGGGCTAGCACGGGGGTTGGGTGCGAAGACACGTTTGGTTATGAATTCCGAAGTGGCAGATATATTTACCTGCATGGCCTAATCAATAGTTCAAGTCACACACTCCCATAATCCACCCTCTCTTCGGAAAATCCACTTCAACTATTCATATTAAATTAGGAATACAATACTTCAGAGTTGAAGAGAAGTATCCAAATAACATGTTTTATTTTTTCAATAATTCATATTTCTAGCAATGAAATATTATTTATTGTCTATGGCTCCTCTCCGATATGATATATCATCAATTAGAAATATTTATGCTCTGTCTTCTCTATAAAGGGCCTGAAATACCTTGTTTACGTATCATTAGAAAGTGCATTAACATAAATACGGCAGTAAGAAGAGGCAATACAAAAGTGTGTAAACTATAAAAACGAGTCAAAGTGGATTGGCCCACACTAGCACTTCCGCGTAATAACTCTACCAAAGGAGATCCTATTACAGGAATAGCTTCAGGTACGCCTGTCACGATTTTGACTGCCCAATAACCAATTTGGTCCCAAGGTAAGGAATAACCGGTTACACCAAAAGATGCGGTCAATACAGCCAAAACCACGCCAGTAACCCAAGTTAATTCGCGAGGTTTTTTAAATCCACCAGTAAGGTACACACGAAAAACGTGCAGGATCATCATTAGAACCATCATACTTGCCGACCATCGATGAACTGATCGGATTAACCAACCAAAATTGGCCTCAGTCATTATGTATTGAACAGAAGAAAAGGCTTCTGTAACGGTTGGACGATAATAAAAAGTCATAGCAAAACCTGTAGCTACTTGTACTAAAAAACAAGTAAGTGTAATTCCCCCTAAACAATAAAATATGTTGACATGAGGAGGAACATATTTACTAGTTATATCATCTGCAATCGCCTGAATCTCGAGACGCTCCTCAAACCAATCGTATACTTTATTGAGATAGGTAATCCAACGAAAGGGAGCTCTCCCCCCCCCGAGAACTGTATATGAGAATTTAATCTCGTACAGCTCAAGCGGAAGCACACAAATATTGATTTCAACGGAACGGATATGTAATAGAAAGTTCAAAACTTCTTAGCTGCTTGATTCGACTTGCCCCGAAGATACGAACTGACAAAAATCCGAAATAGCTTCTTTTCCTTGTATGATAGTGCCATATCAAGTTGGCTCGTATGTCTTTTTTGATGTTGATTGTTACAGGCCTCTTGAATTTTCTCTTCCCTATTTTTTTATTTGTTAGTGGATTTCTTGTTTTTTGTAATACGGATTGACTCTCGTTTTACTATTGATAGGAATTCACTTGTTGAGACCCTATGATTCAATTGAAACCCCAGATTCATACTTGAACCGCGATGATTTAAGAGCCTCAAACAAAACTTAAACTCAAAAGTTCTCTGAGTAAGAACTCTTTAATTGAGAATCACTTATTCACTGAATATAATAACTCAACAAAACCAGAAAAAGAGCAGTCCTTCGGTCAACAAGTTTGACAGAAAAAAATTCTTTGATTTGGGATTATTTTGAAATTTTGAATTTTTAATCCGGTTGCGAGGTCTAAATAGTAGGTATGAATCATAGTTTCAATATTTCTTTTCTTGATCTATTATATTAGATCTATTCTTATTTCGTGCTCCGAATACTAGAATAAATATCCGACGAAATAGAATCATCTTGATCGAAATGACAGACTCATTCTCTGTATGATCAATAGGATCAATTATAACAAGTCACACACTCATATTCCGGAAACACCGAAACAAAGAAATTCCGCGGTCGAACTACCAATACCAAAACAGTCTAAAAGTCAAAGAATTTTTTGATTGAAAACAAAACTAAGACTTCCTAGTTCTTAGAAACCTAACTCATTGAAATTCCATCCAGTAAAACAGAAGAATTATAAATTTCCAAAATAATAGATAGGAATATCGCAAATAGAGCCATTGCGACTCCCATTAGTGGTGTAGTCCCCCAGCCCGGAGCTACTTTACCATATTCTGAATTCAATGGTTTCAATAAACTCCCTACAGTAGTTCGTCTTGGCCCAGATCTAGAACTACCCTCAACGGTTTGTGTAGCCATAAACCCTATTTATTTAATCATTGATTGAGATCTGTTGACTTTGTATACCATTCCGTTGTAGTTGTAAATAAACTATCTTATCGTAGATCCATTGTGATATTGAAATTATTGAAAAATGGAAACAGCAACCCTAGTCGCCATCTCTATATCTGGTTTACTTGTAAGCTTTACTGGGTACGCCTTATATACTGCTTTTGGGCAACCCTCTCAACAACTAAGAGATCCATTCGAAGAGCACGGGGACTAGTTGAAGTAATGAGTCTCCCGATATGGGAGGCTCATTACTTCAAGTGAGATTATGAAAAATTATTTCATTTTTTAGTTGGAACCTTGGGCGGTTCTCGAAAAAAGATAGCGAAAAAAATTATCCCTAAAGTCGAGACTAAAAGGAATGTATAAACCAATGCTTCCATAGATTCGATCGTGGTTTACAATTATAGCTTTCATACCTATTCATTTGGGATGGGATCTACTATATAAAGAAAAGAATCAAAGAAAAGATGATTCAAGTCAAGATTTCTTAGGTATCGTCCCCTATATGTCAAGTCAAATCCAAAAAATAGAGACGAAAGATACCAGAGCAATGGTGTATCAGACTGCTTGTTTCTTTGTAGTCGGATCTCCAAGTTTTTGGAATGCTCCAAATTCCACTTGAGCGTCCAAGTCCGGGTCAATACCAGCAAAAACATCTCTAAACAAGGTTCTAGCACCATGCCAAATGTGTCCGAAAAAGAATAACAAAGCAAAAGTAGCATGACCAAAAGTGAACCAACCTCTTGGACTGCTACGAAAAACACCATCAGATTTTAAAGTAGCTCGATCTAATTCAAAAATTTCACCTAATTGGGCACGCCTAGCATATTTTTTTACAGTAGCAGGATCACTATAACTGACTCCATTGAGTTCTCCACCATAAAACTCAACAGTTACACCTACTTGTTCAACACTATACTTCGATTCTGCCCTTCTAAAAGGAACATCGGCTCTCACAATTCCGTCTCCATCTACCAAAACTACTGGAAATGTTTCAAAAAAAGTAGGCATACGCCGTACAAAAAGTTCACGCCCCTCTTTATCTCTAAAGACAGGATGTCCTAACCATCCAACAGCTATTCCGTCCCCGTTGTCCATTGAGCCTGCTCTGAATAATCCCCCTTTTGCCGGATTATTACCAATGTAATCATAAAAAGCTAATTTTTCAGGAATTTTGGACCAAGCTTCGGATAAACTTAGATTGTCGGCTAATCCGTCGCTAACTCTTCGATATATTTCTTGCTGAAAGTATCCCTGATCCCACTGATAACGAGTAGGACCAAATAATTCAATTGGGGTAGTTGCTGAACCATACCACATAGTTCCAGCAACAACGAAAGCAGCAAAAAAAACAGCAGCGATACTACTGGAAAGTACAGTTTCAATATTGCCCATACGCAATCCTTTGTATAGACGTTGAGGCGGGCGTACGCTAAGATGGAATAAGCCTGCTAATATGCCCAATGTACCCGCTGCAATATGATGAGAGGCTATTCCTCCGGGAACAAAAGGATCAAACCCCTCTGCGCCCCACGCTGGGCTTACAGGTTGTACTTTTCCGGTTAGCCCATAAGGATCGGACACCCATATTCCAGGACCATACAAACCTGTTACATGAAATGCGCCAAAGCCAAAGCAAGCTAACCCTGAAAGAAATAAATGAATTCCAAAGATCTTGGGCAAATCTAAGGAAGGTTTGCCCGTACGTTCATCACAGAATATTTCTAGGTCCCAATACACCCAATGCCAGATAGCTGCCAGGAAGCACAAGCCGGAAAACACAATATGTGCCCCTGCCACGCCTTCATAACTCCAAATACCTGGATTTGTTATAGTTCCCCCTGAAATACTCCACCCCCCCCACGAATTGGTTATACCTAAACGAGTCATGAAGGGTATAACAAACATACCCTGTCTCCACATCGGATCAAGAGCAGGATCAGAGGGATCAAAAACTGCTAATTCGTATAGAGCCATCGAACCGGCCCAACCAGAAACTAGAGCTGTATGCATTATATGTACAGAAAGCAATCGACCGGGATCATTCAATACGACAGTATGAACACGATACCAAGGCAAACCCATGGAAATACCCCTTTCCCTTTACCAAAGAAAAATAGACACTATGCCACTTTATTTTATCGCATTGAAAAACACTATAATTATATTATGTACCTAACATTCATTATGTACCTAACCTTTTCTCATACAGAATCTACTGAAAAGGTTAATATTTAATTCCATTCCATTGAAAATAACGGAACAATTTTGTTCGTAAGAACAAAGAGAAGCAGATCTATTCTATACCCGATAAGTACCAATACGCAATGGGAGGATTAGTCTCACTTTTAGGAAACGAATGCCGAGAAACTTTTTTTGTTTATTTTGTTTATTATTTGAACGGATCGATCCATTAGCTCAAATTTTTCTTTATTCATTCTGTCTTACTATATATAAACTTTCCAATTCCAACTTATGTAGAAAAATCCCTGTATAAAATGGAATAAACAGAAAAATAAGTCGAAGACAATAAACCCATTATTATGTTTCTATATTAAAGTAAAGTATAATACTTAATTTTTTCTTTAATTTAATGCCCATTGGTGTTCCAAAAGTTCCTTTTCGGAGTCCTGGAGAGGAAGATGCAGTTTGGGTTGACGTATAGTGCGACTTGTCAGACATATTGGGTCATATGGAATTTACCCGCTCTCTCCCCCGATCGAGATATCCTCCGTTTCGCCCAAGAAGTATTGAATGAACTATCAATCATTCGGAGCGTGAAATGAGCGCAATTAGATCAATTTCTATTTATTGGGGATCAATATTCTCAATTAAAAGAATTTATGGTTTACGCGAACTGAGAAAATGAAACTAACTAAGGTATCCAGGCTCCGTTCAGAAAATACCAACCAAAAATTGGTAATAGTAATTACGATTACCACTTGTATCATAAATGATTCTTATATCTTATACTTATTATCTAACTTATACTTGTTACATATTTATAGTATTCTATTAATATAATATACAATATATGTTAATATATATATATACAAATATAGGATAAATTTCAAACTGTCAACCAATAACCAATGTAATAATATGATGAATACATCGAATAGTTAGGGGAAGGCGGGAAACGAATTGAAAAAGAAAAAATCGTAATAAAAAAGAAATGGTACTGAAAGCATTTGTCCTATATGTGCAAATAGAATTCGGACAAATCTTTTCCCGGAGTAGAACATAAACCTAAAATAATTGAAAGGGCCCAATCAGGAACAAGAAAATGACATCGTGATTTGAATCTCGAGGAAACAATACATCAATGAAGGGTTAGTTCAATAACTTCTGTAATTTTTTTCATAAATAAGGTAGCCGAAAACTCATGTTTTTTGAAAAATAAAAGAAAAGTCTTTCATTAGAAAAACAAAAACCTTATTTATTGCAGAAAAAGAAATAGAACAGGAGGCGGCGCATTGATTATTTTTTTTCGCAATTTTCTTTTTGAACCGTATGCATCCAAAGGTGCACGTACGGTTTCTAATGGATACAATTTCGTCCTAATCAATCGACTTTATCGAGAAAGATTACTTTTTTTAGGGCAAGAGGTTGATAGCGAGATCTCGAATCAACTTGTTGGTCTCATGGTATATCTCAGTATAGAAGATGATACTCGGGATCTTTATTTGTTTATAAACTCTCCCGGTGGGTGGGTAATACCAGGAATAGCCATTTATGATACTATGCAATTTGTACCGCCCGATGTGCATACAATATGCATGGGATTAGCCGCTTCAATGGGGTCTTTCATTCTGGTCGGGGGAGAAATTACCAAACGTCTAGCATTCCCTCACGCTTGGCGCCAATGAATTTTTATTTGACTGAAAAAAAAAAAGAAAGACTATGCCTTCGCCTTATTGAGTATGAATAAGAAGCATAAGTAATAATAGCATGGCACTTCGAGTTCGATATGAGCAAACCGTTATTGTTTTTTCATAACATGAGATTTTGTATCGAAATAGTAGTATGAAACAAAGGTTATTTCCGATTTTATCTTATGTGTCGGGAGTCTACTTCAGCGTCACAAACCACTTTTCTTTCACATCAGAAGTCGCTTTCTGATTTGTATGTTATGAAAGAGTACGGAAAAAAAGATAAGTTTTGACTACTTGATCGTATCAGAAAGGAACTTTGGGATTGCTAAATCACAGACGAGATAAATAAATATATAAAAAAAAAGTAAAGCAACAGAACCATCATAGTATTTTTTTTTTTACTCCTACAAAAAGAAGGGTGGTAAATGGATCATTCAAACAACCTCGATTGGATGGATTCGATTTCTTTCTTCCATAGAATGGAAGAGGGGAAAAAGAAATGAAAATTCCATTGCGGAGCCGTATGCAATGCACAAAAGAGGCCTGTACGGTTGATACGGTTCTTCAATTCCATTTTTTTTCTTGTTATTTTCTTTTTTTTTAGTCCTTACCTTAACCCAATCCCAATCATGCGAGATAGAAGAACCGTTCATGATGTTATATCATCAGGGTTATGATTCACCAACCTGCTAGTTCTTTTTATGAGGCACAAGCAGGGGAGTTTATCCTGGAAGCGGAAGAACTGTTGAAACTTCGCGAAACCCTCACAAAAGTTTATGTACAAAGGACAGGCAACCCTTTATGGGTTGTATCTGAAGACATGGAAAGAGATGTTTTTATGTCAGCAGCGGAAGCCCAAGCTCATGGAATTGTTGATCTCGTAGCGGTTGAAAATGAAAATACTGGTGGGGATTTCGTGTAAATCCATTTCCAAGAATAGTTCCAGTTCCAATTTTGTGTAATCTGATATTAAATAGAAAAAATGCATAATTATCAATCAATCAAATCATCAGGTTAAGATCGATCTAAACCAACCTATTCTTAGTCTATTATTATAATATATATACGACATGCCAACTATTAAACAACTTATTAGAAACACAAGACAGCCAATAAGAAATGTTACGAAATCTCCCGCTCTTAAAGGATGTCCTCAGCGTCAAGGAACGTGTACTAGGGTGTATGTGCGACTCGTTCAGTTCAGATCATGAGTTCGAACAAATGAGACAACTTTTCTAATATCAATGACCAATACCAACAAATAGGATAAATGGAGAAGATCCATTCTATACTTCTATTGATTGTGTATGGAATTTATGGTTTCTATTGGTGCAAATCCAATCACCTAGATTTGAGCTGAGAAACAATTCTCTATTGGTAGCAAATAGTTGTCCATTAAGCAGAGGAACTAGCATCATAAAAAAAACGATGCTCCTATTGTTGAAAGAACGGACTAAGAAGGTCAGCTATCTAGCCAACTTTCCTAATTAAATGCCGTCACTGTATGGATAACTCTTGTTGTGAAAAGAGCTATTATTCTGTAATTAATGAATGAGTAGAGACAAAGAATGTGAACTATACAAGTTTACACTAACATTTGATTAAATGAAAGAAGAAGCTCCGGTGTATAGAGAGGACCTCACCGTTTAAGAAGTAACCATAGAAACGATGGAACCCACTATTTTTTTTTTTGGGGGGGGTATTGTTAGAATTTCTTATTTCCAGGTGAAATGCCTGGAAGGAATAAAAAAATCGTGGTCAGGAAGGTTATAATAGCAAAAGCCATTGGAATTTCTATTTTATATATCGGAAGAATCCGTTTTGTTATTAATCGCCCGCAGGAAAGGAAAAGGATGACTGAAAGAATAGAAATCAATTAGTTATTCATTAAGGTTTAATTTGATTCAATGACCAGAGTTAGACGGGGATATACAGCTCGGAGACGTCGAACAAAAATTCGTTTATTTGCATCAACCTTTAGAGGGGCTCATTCAAGACTTACTCGAACGGCTGCTCAACAGAAAATGAGAGCTTTAGTTTCCTCCCATCGGGATAGAGGCAGACAAAAGAGGTATTTTCGCCGTTTGTGGATTACTCGGATAAATGCAGTAACTCGCGAAAATAAGGTATTGTATAGTTATAGTACATTAATACACAATTTGTACGAGAAACAATTGCTTCTTAATCGTAAAATACCTGCGCAAATAGCTATATCAAATAAGAATTGTCTTTACATGATTTCCAATAAGATAAGATCATCAAATAAAGAAAATTAGAAAGTAGTAAATACAGGAATAGTTGAAAGAGAATTCCCCGGAGTTCATTCTCCGGGAAAATAGAATAAAAAAAATTCAGATAAGTAGTAAACATGTTTCAATAAAAAAAAAGATTTCTTCTTTTGCCAGTTTTTTGTTTCTTAGTGCATTTTCGAGCAAAACATCAATCTGAGCTTGAATTCCAATTGGAGTTTTGAGTCAATTGAAGAGTCTGCCTATTTCTTTCTGGTTTTAAGACCAGAAATTCTGGGGATCGATTCAGCCCTCTCAAATTGTTTCTCGTTATTAAGAAAAGGTAACAAAGATAAAATACGAGCTTGTTTTATAGCAAGAGTAATTAATCGTTGTTGTTTCAAGGTCAATCTATTTACCCGTCTAGATAATATTTTTCCTTGTTCACTAATAAATCGACTAATTAAACTCATGTTTCGATAATCGATTCGATCCCCCGATCCAATTGGGGGCAGACGCCTACGAAAGGATCGCTTGTATTTACGAAAAGATTGCTTGGATTTATCCATCATAAATTATTCCTTATCTCTAAAATTCTATTTCTTTATTCATTTCAGATCCGATCGAACGAAGACATATTAGAAGATATTATATATATATATGTTAAAATATATGTTAAATGTTAAGCTATGTTAAGTTTTCTCTCCCCTTTTTCAAAATTACACGCGGGTTCCGGTTCCGCTCAATTTATTTCTTTATTTCCACATGAATCGTATGCTGCTTACAATAGCGACAAAATTTTTTCAATTCTAATCGACCAGATGTATTGTGTCGATTCTTTTGAGTAATATATCTAGAAATGCCCGGCGATTTCTTATTGACATCATTTCGGACACAACTAGTACATTCCAAAACAACTATGACTCTAACATCTTTACTCTTGGACATAAACGAACCTCCTTTCTTTGGATTTTGGATCGACGGAACTTTTCCATTTTCGATCCGAGATGCAAGATGAAGAAGAAATCAAATTTTTAATATAAAATGTATTTATATTATATATATATATGTAATTTCTAATTAATATAAAAAATTAATATAAAAATACAAAAAATAAAAAATAATTAGTTAGAATAAGTAGAATAAGAATTTTTATTTTTCCTTAAATTTTGAATTTATAGAGTAATAAATAATTAAGTAATACTACTTCTTTCTAAGCTAAGTATCAATTATTCGTATATTCGTATCCTAAAAGATTGAAAGGGGATGAGCAAAATTCGAAATTTGAGTTACGTAACGCGGAATTCTATCTCTAATTTTATTCATTTCTTCATATATCAAAAATTCGAATTAAAAAAAGGGAAATGACAAGGCATCCGGGAATAAACGATTAATTTCTATCAATAGAGCGGCTAAAGACCCAAACCATAGAGTACTTAACACAGGTGCCACAGAGAGGTATGTTTTTATATCTCGCATTGAAAATCCTCCTTCCTTATTGGAATACATATATGGTCAGATGCTGTAGTTGAAAATCATTTGTATTTATTTTACACAGAATTCCTAACCAAAAAAATAGATATGTATAATAAAGCAATAGATCAAATTTTCCTCTTCCTAAGAAAGAAAGAAAAAATTATCCCTTCTTCCTGAACATTACCGATAAATATTAAAATATTATTATACATTAAGTTTTAGATGTATAGAATTCTTTTATTGTTAGTATATGTATGAAAATTGTATATAGATTATATGTATGAAAA